ATCTCAAATGACAAGAAAAAAAGGTGTTATTGTTATAAGGTCACTCTTTATTCTAAAATCGAAAAATAGATTCGATACGATTAAAAAAAAAGATCAAAAGAAAAGATAAATGATTTTCAAATTTTGTTCTATATGGATTCGAATTTCTTACTATTTTATTATTTTAATATTAGTCTACTCAAGAATTATCTAATGAATCACTTGATTCGAAATTAAGGGATAGGTAGACATTACAAATGATTAATTGATCTCTTTTTCTACCTCCCTTACTCTATGTTTTTGTTAATCCCGTCTATAATGATTGATGAATTAACAACTATCAATTGAACTTATTCTTTCATTTGAATTGGTATTTTTGCTTATCTTCGTATATTGAAATTTAGGGAAGTGCTTTCTAAACATATGTATAAAAAGAACACATTTCATTTAGCTCCTTCATCTTCATGCTTACTATAACTAGTTATTTCGGTTTTCTACTAGCAGCTTTAACTATAACCTCAGCTCTCTTTATTGGTCTGACCAAGATACGACTTATTTGAAATTAATTGAATGAACACAACGCATAAAAAGAAATCTTTCTGTGGTATTGATAGACTCTATATTTCCTTAGAGAGTCAATTTCCAATTAGTGGTCATTGAGATTCATGGGCAATGCGGATTAATATGTAGGGATAGATATTACCTCTCCTTTTTCTCTTTCAAAAAAATTGAAATGATTGAAGTTTTTCTATTTGGAATTGTCTTAGGTCTAATTCCTATTACTTTAGCTGGATTATTTGTAACTGCATATTTACAATACAGACGTGGTGATCAGTTGGATCTTTGATTAAATTAATTAACATCTTTTTTTTTTTAATTGACCTCCTCTTTTCTTTAATCCAAAGGAGGTCAAATTAAGATTACTGGTCAATTATTTAATTGTAATTTTGGGACTAACCTAACCAAGAATGGAATCACGCTCTGTAGGATTTGAACCTACGACATCGGGTTTTGGAGACCCACGTTCTACCGAACTGAACTAAGAGCGCTTTCTTATCTTCTTATCATTATCACACTAGCTAAAACTAAAAAAAAAAGAAGAGGATTTTTTTTATAACCCGAATACATCTTGTATGCATAAGACTATCATATAGAATATGATATAATAAAAAAAGATTATGTATGCCTGATTTTAATCGATTTCAATAAATCCCTCGTTACTGCTCAGACGAGAAGTAATAGGTAGGGATGACAGGATTTGAACCCGTGACATTTTGTACCCAAAACAAACGCGCTACCAAGCTGCGCTACATCCCTTTCAATTGGTCTACAGTGTCATTTTATAGAATCCCTGTCTTGTTTTCAAAATCCTTATTTTCTCCATTGATATATCCAAGTTATCTTGCCATTTCTTTTTTTTATTCTCATGTAACATATAATAATAGTAGAAGGCTTATATACACATGAATATGAAACCCATCGTAAAAAATAACTAAAAAAGGGAATATTTTTTGGGAATGCTCAGTCGGAAGGGACGTCTTTTTCGGTTTTAAGAAAAGAAAAATCTTATCTACCGAATCATTGTAGATTTCAATTGGAATTAGGAATTCCGTGTACAAATACAAGCGGTCCTTAACTACTTACATATATATTATATCGGATCATATATGTATTAACATTAGGCATTACAATAAATAATACAATAAATAAAAAGAATAAAGAAGGAGGATTTAAAATGCGAGATCTAAAAACATATCTTTCCGTGGCACCGGTACTAAGTACTCTATGGTTTGGGGCTTTAGCAGGTCTTTTGATAGAGATCAATCGTTTATTTCCGGATGCGTTGACATTCCCTTTTTTTTCATTCTAGTTATTGACATGGGAAGGGGTGAAGAAGATTAGAGGTAGAATCAAAAGATTTGTGACTAATCCCTCCCCCTCTTTTTTTTTTTAGAAAAAATCGAATTCGATACAATATATTAAGTAGAAGTATAATCAAGAAAGGAGGAAAGAGAAATAAAAAAGTAGATTCAACCTCGGCGAAATTCGGGTTTTCTCCAATTCCATTTAGAAATAATATTGTGAGAACAGAAATGTGTCTAGGGCAAGAAGATCATACAAGATCTTTTAATAAAATACTGTACATTGAATCGAATTCGATTCAAAATATACCTAAATATTAGTTTGTTGTTTTACTTCTTATTTTTTTATTTCTTTTTTCGCAGAAAGTAGAAGAATTGGTTGAATCAAAAACGCAAAGGAGGTTCATGGCCAAGGGTAAAGATGTCCGAGTAACGGTTATTTTAGAATGTACCAACTGTGTTAGAAACGGTCTTAATAAGGAATCAAGGGGTGTTTCCAGATATATTACTCAAAAGAATCGACACAATACGCCTAGTCGATTGGAATTGAGAAAATTCTGTCCCTATTGTTACAAACATACGATTCACGGGGAGATAAAGAAATAACTCGAATCAAGTGCCTGTGTGTCACTCTTACAAGTAACACGAAAAGGACATATTCTATATATAGCATATTATTCTATATATTTTCATTTTAGTTAACATAATATAACTAACTAAAAAAAAGCCAAATCAAATCCTATATTTTGAATTTGAAATCTTTTTGGATCAAATTGAAATAGGATTTTGAGGATAAGGAATAAACAAACCATGGAAAAATCCAAGCGACTCTTTCTTAAATCCAAGCGATCTTTTCGTAGGCGTTTGCCCCCGATCCAATCGGGGGATCGAATTGATTATAGAAACATGAGTTTAATTAGTCGATTTATTAGTGAACAAGGAAAAATATTATCTAGACGGGTAAATAGATTAACCTTAAAACAACAACGATTAATTACTATTGCTATAAAACAAGCTCGTATTTTATCTTTGTTACCTTTTCTTAATAATGAGAAACAATTTGAAAGAAGCGAGTCGACCGCCGGAGCTACTGGTCTTAGAACCATAAATAAATAAAAAAAAGTAGACTTACTTTACTCCTCAATTGAACCCAAATAAAAATCCGAACTCAAACACAGATTGATATTTTGTTCGAAAAATCGTAAGAAAAAAATTGGGGAAGAAGAAGAAATCTTTTTTTTATTGGATATTGGACATATTCGCTCATTTCATTTTGAACGACTTTATCATATTCTCTTTATCATACTAATTTCTACTCTACCTTCCCGGAGTTCATTCTCCAGCGAACTCCATTTAAAATATTCTGAGAAATTCCTTACAATTTCCTTTTTTATTTTATGATCTGATCTCATTAGAAATCATATAAAGACAATTCCTATTTAATATAGCTATTTGTGCAAGTATTTTACGATTAAGAAGCAACTGTCTCTTGTACAGATTGTGTATTAATCGACTATAACTATAGGATACTCTATTCCCGCGAATTACTGCATTTATCCGAGTGATCCACAAACGACGAAAATCTATCTTTTTCCTATCTCTATCTCGATGAGACGAAACCAAAGATCTTATTTTCTGTTGAATAATTGTTCGAGTAAGTCTTGAACGAGCCCCCCGAAAGCTTGATGCAAATAAACGAATTTTTGTTCTACGTCTCCGAGCTATATATCCTCGTCTAATTCTAGTCATTGAATAAATGAAACTTTCATGAATAACTAATTGATTTCCTTTCTTTCAGTTATTCTTTTCCCTTTTCCTAGTTTATTAATAACAAAACGGATTCTTCCAATGTATAAAATAAAAATTCCAATGGCTTTTGCTACTATAACCTTCCCGACCACGATTTGTCTTTTCTTTTTTTATAGTCATTTTACCTCGAAACGAGTATTGATACTAGGTATCAAAAAACAGAAAAAAGTAATAAATAGAAATGAATAACGAAATAGTGGATTCCATCGTTTCTATGGTTATGTCTTAAACGGTGAGGTCCTCTATATATACCGGAGTCCCTTACTTCATTTAATCAATGCTATTAGCAAGTTGTACAGTTTACATTCTTCGGCTCTACCTATGAATTATCTAGTAATAGGTCTTTCACAACGAGATCTACCTATACAGTAACGGTATTTAATTATGAAAATTGGATGGGGTAGCTGACCCTCTTAGTCCGTTTTTGCAAGAGTATAGGCATAAGATTTCGGCTTTGAAAATAGGATTTCCCCGCTTAATGAATAACTATTTGTTACCAATGAGGAATTTTTTCTCATCGGAAACCATAAATTTCATATACAATAGAAGAATTGAATAGATCTTTTTTTTTAGTTTTCGATATATAGATAGTGAACGACCTTCTTCCTTCCATTTTATACTATTCACTAGTACTGATCATTGATACTGGAAAATTTCTTTCCCTTTTTTTTTCTACCAATGGTGATCTGAACGAGTCGCACATACACCCTAGTACATGTTCCTCGACGCTGAGGACATCCCCCAAGAGCGGGGGATTTCGTGACATTTCTGATTGGCTGTCTTGTGTTTCTAATAAGTTGTTTAATAGTTGGCATGTTGAATCGTATACATAATAAATGGGCTGGTTTAGATCGATCCTAACCGGATGATTATGAATTACTTCTCTATTTAATAGATGAATAGAATATTATTAAACCCGGTAATAAGTAAGAAGAGAAAATCGCAAAGTGGCGATTTGCTTAAACTTACTGCTATTTTTTTTTATTCAATCGCTACAAGATCAACAATTCCATGAGCTTGGGCTTCTGTTGCTGACATAAAAACATCCCTTTCCATATCTTCGGATACAACCCATAGGGGTTTGCCCGTTCTTTGTACATAAACTCTTGTGATGGTTTCGCGCAGTTTCAGCAGTTCTTCTGCTTCCAGGATAAATTCTCCCGTTTGTGCCTCATAAAAAGAACTCGCAGGTTGATGTATCATTACCCTGATAATATAACAAATGGTTCCTCTATCTCGCATGATGAGGTGAGGAGAAGAGATAAAGAATAATAAAAAAAGAAAGATAGAATTGAGCAACCGTACAGGCATCTTTTGCGCATTGCATACGGCTATACAATGGAATTCACT